ATAGAGAATCGGGATCGAGTTTAAATTGGAAGGGCCTCTCTTTATTTTCAGAAAAAGAACAAGGAAGGATTGGTTCAGAAAAAAGAGCCAAATTTTACAAATTTTTATTGAATACAATTCTAACTAGCCCTAATGGTCAAAAAACAAAACAAAAATTTGTAATAAAAGAAATCAGTAAAAAAGTCCCTAGATGGTCATACAAACTTATTACCGAATTGGAATTCCTGTCGGGCGCAGCTCATGAAGGCCTACCATTGGATTATCAGATACGTTCAAGAAAAAGGGATCGTGTAATAATTTATAGGCCTACTAAACGTAGTCGAAAAGCAAGTGTCAAAAATTGGGTGTCTATTAGAGACTATTCGGAAGAATCAGATTTTCGTCGAGAATTCATCAAAGGTTCTATGCGTGTTCAAAGGCGTAAAACTGTTATTTCTAAATTGTTTCAAGCAAATGCGCATTCCCCTCTTTTTTTGGACAGAATAAAAAAATACCCCTTTTTCTCTTTTAATATCCCTGAACGGATGAATTTTTTTTTTAGAAATTGGATGGGTAAAGGATCAGAATTTAAAGATTATACAAAGGAACAAAAAAAAAGGCAAAAGGAAGAACAAGAAAACAAAATAAAAGAAAAAACGTGGATAAAAATCGCAGAAGCCTGGGATTTCGTTCCATATCCACAAGCAACAAGAAGTTTAATTTTAATAATTCAATCAATTTTTAGAAAATATATTTTATTACCTTCATTGATAATAGTTAAAAATATTGGGCGTATTTTATTATCTCAACCCCCCGAATGGGCTGAGGACTTTGATGAGTGGAATAGAGAAAAGCATATTATATGTACCTATAATGGTGTTCAAGTATCAGAACTCGAACTTCCCAGAAATTGGTTTAAAGAGGGTATTCAGATAAAAATAGTATTTCCTTTCTATTTGAAACCTTGGCACAGATCCAAATTGAAGCCCTCTTTTTCTTCTTATAAAGATCTAAAGAAAGAACAACAAAAATCTTATTTTTTAACGGCTTGGGGAGCACAAACCACCCTTCCCTTTGATTCTGTCCCCCCAAAACCTTCCTTTTTTAAGCCTATTTTTAAAGAACTTAAAAAAAAAATTCAAAAAACGAAAAACAATAATTTTAAAGTTCTAAGAGTTTTAAAAGAAAGAACAAAATATTTTCTACAAGATTCAAAAGAACCAAAAGGGGTGGTTATCAAAAACGTTTTATTTGTGTTTATAAAAAAAATAAAAAAAGAACTCTTAAAAGTACATCCAACTCGATTATTTATATTGAGAAAGGTGTATGAATCCGGCGAAACTAACAAAAAAAAAGATTCTATAATTAGGAATCAGATAATTCACGACTCGTTTAGAAAAATTAAATTTACAGATAATACAAATTATTCACTGAGAGATAAAAAAATTAAAAATCTGACTGATAGAACAAGCACAATAAGAAAGAAAACAAAGAGTCTTATGAAAGAAAAAAACAGTAACGCCAAGAAAAGAAGTAGTCCTAACAAAACAAGTTTTAATGGAAAAGAAAAATCACCAAATTTTATTTTTAAAATTTTAAAAATAAAAAAAAGAAGCACTCGATTAATCTATAAATTATATTTGTTTATAAAAATTTTCATTAAAAGAATATACATCGATATCTTTCTATGTATCATTCATATTGGCAGAATTCCTACACAACTCCTTCTTGAATCAAAAAATTTTTGTTTTGATAAATACATTTACAATAATAAAACAAACCAAGAAATAAAAAAAAAAAAAAAAGAAATTAATTTTATTTCGACTCTAAAAAGTGCACTTTACACTATTAAAAATAGTAAGAGGAATTCACGTCTTTTTTTTGACTTATCTTCCTTATCACAAGCATATGTATTTTACAAATTATCACAAACCCAAGTTATTAATTTGTATAAGTTAAGATCTATTTTTGAGTATCATGGAACTCCTTTTTTTCTTAAGACTGCAATAAAAAATTCTTTTTTAACACAAGGAATATTTCATTCCGAATTAAGACATACTAAACTTTCAAGTTCTGAAACGAATCAATGGAAAAGCTGGTTAAGAGGTCATTATCAATACAATTTATCTCATATTAGATGGTCTGGATTAATACCAAAAAAATGGCGAACTACAATAAATGAAGGTGGTATGACTCAAAATAAAGATTTAACAAAATGGAATTCGTATGAAAAAGACCAATTACTTTATCACAAAAAACAAAAGGATTTTAAAGTATATCCATTACCAAACCAAAAAGATAATTTTACAAAATACTATATATATGATCTTTTATCATATAAATCTATTAATTCTGAAATAAAGAAGTCCTCATATATTATTTATGGATCACCATCAGAATTAAAAAACAACCAAAAAATTACTTTTAATTACAACAATAATAAAATTTTTTTTTTTGAAAACCTGGAGGAAATTCCTATCAATCATTATCTAGAAAAGGGTGATATTATGTATATGCAAAAAAATCCAGATAGAAAATATTTTGATTGGACAATTCTCAATTTTTTTATAAGACAAAAAATAGATATTGAGACCTGGACCAAAATGGATTATAACAGTAATATAAATACTAAGCTTGGAAGTAAGAATTACCAAAAAATTGATAAAATAGATAAAAACGATATTTTTTATCTGACGATTCATCAAGATTTAGAAAGAAATCCAATCAATGGCAAGAAACTTTTTTTTGATTGGATGGAAATGAATGAAGAAATCCTAAACCCAATATCGACAAATCTTAAACTTACGGTCTTCCCAGAATTTGTGCCACTTTATAATGTATACAAAACAAAACCATGGGTTATACCAAGCGAATTACTTCTTTTAAATTTAAATAAAAAGAAAAACACCAATGAAAATAAAAAATGGAATTTTTTTAGACCATCGAATGAAAAAAGATATTCTGAATTAATGAATCGAAATCAAGAAGAAAAAGAACCCGCAGGCCGAAGAGGCCTTAGATCATATGCACAAAACCAAGATAAAATGAAAAAACAATATAAGATCCGGAATAAGATGAGACCAGAAATGGTTTTCTTACGGAAACACTATTTGCTTTTTCAATGGATAATAGACGATGGTTTAATTCCGAAGTTAACTGAAAGAATGATCAATAATATCAAGATATATTGTTACTTGCTTGGACTGAAAAATACAAGAGATACTACTATATCTTCTATTCAAAGGAAAGAATTAAATCTGGATATAATGGTGATTCGAAAAAAATTGACTCCTATAGAATTGAATAAAAAGGGGATATTTTTTATCGATCCCATCCGTTTGTCTGTAAAAAACGACGGATACTTTATTATATATCAAACCGTAGGTATATCGTTGGTTCATAAGAGTAAATACCAAACTCCTCAAAAATATCGAGAACAAAGATATATCAATAAAAAAAAATTGCATGAATCTATCCCAAGATATCAAATAATAATTCGAAAGAGAGAGAAAAAACATTATGATTTTATCGTTCCTGAAAAGATTTTATCGTCTAGACGTCGTAGAGAATTGAGAATTCTAATTTCTTTTAACTCAAAGAATCTAAATAGTGTGGAGAAAAATCCAGTATTTTGTAACAAGAAGAACATAAAAAGAAGGAATCCTTTTTTGGATCAAAAAAAACATTTTGATAGCGATAAAAACGAATTAATTAAATTAAAGTTATTTCTTTGGCCTAATTATCGATTAGAAGACTTAGCTTGTATGAATAAATATTGGTTTAATACCAATAATGGAAGCCGTTTTAGTATGTTAAGAATATATCCACAATTAAAAATAGGTTGATGGTACATTTTTCCTATCTATTCTGTACCATATATAAAAGCAAACAGATGCACATATGCTCTGTCTTACGTCCCAGTCTATTTTTATTTAATTAATACAAAATAAATGACGTATCAATTTGTTTGGATAAAATCTATAAAATAAACGAATCTACGGAATATTACGAATTTTAGGTCTAAATTATTTGAGGTTGTGAGTGTAAAAACGGACCATCTCCTTTTTTATCCCTGTCCAACTCAAATTCAAAATGAAATTGGAAATCCATAAATAAATTCAAATTCTTATGTATATGAATTAATACATTAAAATGACTAATATTATTATTACTGATCGATAAAATAAAATATATTTATATGTAAATTAAAGGGTAGAAGGAGCTTTTTTATGATAAAAAATACATTCAGTGCAATTATTTTGAAAGAGGAAAACGAAGACAACAAAGGGTCTGTTGAATTTCAAGTAGTGAGTTTCACCAATAGGATACGGAGACTTACTTCACATTTGGAATTGCACAAAAAAGACTATTTATCTCAGAGAGGTCTGCGTAAAATTCTAGGAAAACGTCAACGGCTCCTCGCCTATTTGTCAAAAAAAAATAGAGTACGTTATAAAGAATTAATCGGCCGGTTGGAGATTCGAGAAACAAAAAATCATTAATTTGAATAGTCATTTTGAATTTTCGCTTAAATTTTGATGAACCTCTTTTCGCTTTCAGCAATTCATGGAAGAATGAATCGGGAAAAACCTATGACTGCACCAGCTACACGAAATGACCTTATGATAGTCAATATGGGTCCTCAGCACCCATCAATGCACGGTGTTCTTCGACTCATTGTTACTCTAGATGGTGAAGATGTTATTGACTGTGAACCAATATTGGGTTATTTACATAGAGGGATGGAAAAAATTGCGGAAAACCGAACAATTATACAATATTTACCTTATGTAACACGTTGGGATTATTTAGCTACTATGTTCACCGAAGCAATAACTGTAAATGCCCCAGAGCAGTTAGGCAATATTCAAGTGCCTAAAAGGGCCAGCTATATCAGAGTCATTATGTTAGAGTTAAGTCGTATAGCTTCGCATTTGTTATGGCTTGGCCCTTTTATGGCAGATATTGGCGCACAGACCCCCTTCTTCTATATTTTTCGAGAAAGAGAATTGATATATGACCTATTCGAAGCTGCTACCGGTATGCGAATGATGCATAATTATTTTCGTATTGGAGGAGTCGCTGCTGATTTACCTCATGGCTGGATAGATAAATGTTTGGATTTTTGTGATTATTTTTTAACAAGAGTTACTGAATATCAAAGGCTTATTACACGGAATCCTATTTTTTTAGAGCGAGTTGAGGGAGTAGGCATTATTGGCGGAGAGGAGGCAATAAATTGGGGTTTATCGGGACCAATGCTACGAGCTTCCGGAATACAATGGGATCTTCGGAAGGTTGATCATTATGAGTCTTACGATGAATTTGATTGGGGAGTTCAATGGCAAAAGGAAGGGGATTCATTAGCTCGTTATTTAGTACGAATCAGTGAAATGACAGAATCAATAAAAATTATTCAACAGGCTTTAGAAGGAATTACGGGGGGGCCGTATGAGAATTTAGAAATCCGGCGCTTTGATAAAGTATGGGATCCCGAATGGAATGATTTTGACTATCGATTTATCAGTAAAAAACCTTCTCCTACTTTTGAATTGTCAAAGCAAGAACTTTATGTGAGAGTCGAAGCCCCAAAAGGAGAATTGGGAATTTTTCTGATAGGAGATAAGGGTGTTTTTCCTTGGAGATGGAAAATACGACCACCGGGTTTTATTAATTTGCAAATCCTTCCTCAATTAGTTAAAAGAATGAAATTGGCTGATATTATGACAATACTAGGTAGCATAGATATCATTATGGGAGAAGTTGATCGTTAAAATGATAATAGAAATAGATACAACAGAAGTACAAGCTATCAATTCTTTTTTTAGATTGGAATCCTTAAAAGAGGTATATGAGATCATATGGATGCTTGTCCCTATTTTTACTCCTGTATTAGGAATCACAATAGGTGTACTAGTAATTGTTTGGTTAGAAAGAGAAATATCTGCGGGGATACAACAACGTATTGGCCCTGAATACGCCGGGCCTTTGGGAGTTCTTCAAGCTTTAGCAGATGGTACAAAATTACTTTTCAAAGAGAATCTTCTTCCATCAAGAGGAGATACTCGTTTATTCAGTATCGGACCATCCATAGCAGTCACATCAATTCTACTAAGTTTTTTAGTACTTCCTTTTGGATATCGCCTTGTTCTAGCCGATGTAAGTATTGGTGTTTTTTTATGGATTGCCGTTTCAAGTATTGCTCCCGTGGGCCTTCTTATGTCAGGTTATGGATCAAATAATAAATATTCTTTTTTAGGTGGTTTACGGGCTGCTGCTCAATCAATTAGTTATGAAATACCATTAACTCTATGTGTGTTATCAATATCTCTACGTGTGATTCGTTGAGACATAAAATTTACTCTATTTCTTATTTCTTTTACTTCTAGGAAGGAAATTTCATGAGTTGAATCTATATTTTTATTCATCATTCGGGTTGATGAACTAAACCAGATAGTTATATGAGTGAAAAAAACAGCTTATTACTTTGCAGTAAAAGGATTCAGTCTCATTTCCTATGTACAAGAGTTAAGTGAAAGTAAACATAAGCGTTATATACTATTTACCCCAAGATTGAGTGATTAGTCATCATGACTTGAAGCGGGTTCAAAAGGAGCAACTGTCTAGGGATTTTACTAGTTATTAACATACATGTATTACCCTAATGAGCAGGGTCCTTTTGACCAAAAAGAGTGGATAGTTAGGAACACCAAGGTACACAAAGGATTCGTAATAGAGATTATGTAAGTTATTCAACAGGATTTTTATGTGCATACTGCATAGCATAAAAGGGATTATAATTGGGGCTTTATGTTGGTAGAAATGATGAAGTAGTACTCCCCACGATTCCGATCCAGAGTACGTTCCTATCCACCGATTAAAGAAATAACTATCAAGAACGAAGTAATCCTTTACTTTTCTTTGTTTAAGTACCTTTTTATGAGAAAGGAGAATAGGAACAAAAAAATAAACTCGAAAGAATTAAATTGCACTACAAAAAAAGATCTTTTTTAGAGAGATAGAATTCTTGTAATGTTTCGTGAACTAATGCAATGTATCATTTTTTTGTAATCAAAAATGCTAGGTTGAAATATTTATTGAGATTTATACAAAAAACTTTTTATTTAAAGGTTAAGTTATTACTCAACAAAAAATTTAAAATTTTTAAAAGATAAGATCAATTCAGAAGCACTTTATAATAAAAAATAATATATAGCAGACAGAATTCCATTGTCTAATTGGGGACCTTGCGATAGATTTGGATTCTATCCTACAAACATATCAAGATAAAAAATTCAAGATAAATAATAGCAAACGGGTCTTAGATTTATTTGTGACCTTTGAGGAGCCGTATGAGGTGAAAATCTCATGTACGGTTCTGTAATAGCGTTGTGAACAGTAATGTTATCGTCGACTATAATTATCTAACAGTTCAAGTACAGTTGATATAGTTGAAGCGCAGTCAAAATATGGTTTTTGGGGGTGGAATTTGTGGCGTCAACCTATAGGGTTTATCGTTTT